ATATAACTATCTGGTTTAATTCATCAACTCAATGATGAATAAAAAAATAGATATTCAAATCATTTAACTTTCTGAAAAGAAATAGGGTAAATTTTGTGTCTTACCGAATCACACGTAGAGATATTGATAATACACATAGAGTTAATGGTATTTCATAACTAATTGATTGAGCAGCAGCCCTTAATCCACCTAAAAAGGAATATTTATTGTTTGATCCATATCCCGACATAAGCAGTCCGACGGGAGCAAGGCTTGAAACGGCGATCCACAAAAAAACACCAATACTAAGATCGGCTAGAATAAAGCGATAGCTAAAAGGAATTATTGAATAACTTAGTAAAATGGATATGACTGCTATGGATGGTCCGAGACTGAATAAGCGAGTATCTCCTCTAGATGGAAGAAGATTCTCTTTGAAAAGTAGTTTTGTACCATCTGCTAAAGCTTGAAGAATTCCTAAAGGCCCCGCGTATTCGGGCCCAATACGTTGTTGTATCCCTGCAGATATTTCTCTTTCTAACCAAACAATTACTAGTACACCTAGTGTAATTCCTAATACAAGAATGAAAATAGGGGCAAGCATCCATATGATCTCGTAGGCTTTTTTTAAGGATCCCAATCTGAAAAAAGAATTGAGGGCTTGTATTTCTGTTGTATCAATTATCATTTCACCGATCAACTTCTCCCATAATGATATCTATACTACCTAGTATCGTCATAATATCAGCCAATTTCATTCTTTTAACTAGCTGTGGAAGAATTTGCAAGTTTATAAAACCCGGCGGTCGGACTTTCCATCTCCAAGGAAAAACGCTCCGATCTCCTATCAGAAAAATTCCCAATTCTCCTTTTGGTGCTTCGACTCTTACATAAAGTTCTTGTTTGGACAATTCAAAAGTTGGAGAAGGTTTTTTACTAATAAATCGATATTCAAAATCATTCCATTCAGGGTCTTTTATTCTATCAAAGCGGCGGCTTTCTAAATTCTCAAAGGGACCCCCTGGAATTCCTTCCAGAGCCTGTTGTATAATTTTTATAGATTCTGTCATTTCACTGATTCGTACTAAATACCGAGCTAATGAATCTCCTTCTTTTTGCCATTGAATCTCCCAATCAAATTCGTCGTAACACTCATAACGATCAACTTTACGAAGATCCCATTCTATTCCGGAAGCTCGTAGCATTGGCCCCGATAAACCCCAATTTAGTGCTTCTTCTCCGCCAATAATGCCTACGCCTTCAACTCGTTCTAAAAAAATAGGATTCCGCGTAATAAGCTTTTGATATTCAGCAACCCCGCCTAAAAAATAATCACAAAAATCCAAACATTTATCTATCCAGCCATGAGGTAGATCAGCAGCGACTCCTCCGATACGAAAATAATTATGCATCATGCGCATACCGGTAGCAGCTTCAAATAGGTCATATATTAATTCTCGTTCTCGAAAAATATAGAAGAAAGGAGTCTGTGCCCCAATATCTGCCATAAAAGGGCCAAGCCATAACAAATGGGAAGCGATACGACTCAACTCCAACATAATAGCTCTGATATAGCTAGCCCTTTTAGGTACTTGAATATTGCCCAGCTGCTCGGGTCCATTTACAGTTATTGCTTCTGTGAACATAGTAGCTAAATAATCCCAGCGTGTCACATAAGGCAAATATTGTATAATTGTTCGATTTTCCGCAATTTTCTCCATCCCTCTATGTAAATAACCCAATATTGGTTCACAGTCAATAACATCTTCACCATCGAGAGTAACGATCAGTCGAAGAACACCATGCATTGATGGGTGGTGAGGGCCCATATTGACTATCATGAGGTCTTTTCTTGGAGTTGGTGCAATCATAAGTTTTTCCCGAGTCATTCTTCCATGCATTGCTGAAATTAAAAAGAAGTTCATCAAAATTAAAACGACTAAGCTCAAAGGGTAGCACGCACCAAATTAACGAGTTTTTATCTCTCGAATATCCAACTTACCAATTAATTCTTTATAGCGCCCTCTATTTCTTTTTGACAAATAGGCCAGCAGTCGTTGACGTTTGCCCAAAATTTTTCGCAAACCTCTCTGAGACGAAAAGTCTTTTTTGTGCAATTCCAAATGGGAAGTAAGTCTCCTTATCTTAGTAGTGAAACTGAATACTTGAAATTCAACAGACCCTTTGTTTTCTTCATTTTCTTTTTGAGAAATAACCGAAATGAATGAATTTTTTACCATAAAAAAATTCCCCTCCTTTTTACAGATATGGATAGTAATAATAATGCTATTAATTTGAATACAATAATCTAAGCAAAATTTCTTTATGAAATCCTAATTTTCTGAATTCAAATCAATCAATCCAATTTCAAATTGGATTGATTAGATAGGAATAGAAAAAGATTGATACATTTTTGCATCGAAGAATTTAAACCTAAAACGAAGAAGATTTTGTTGATTCATTTCGAGATCTAATTGAGAAACTATTCATTTCATATTGGATACTAGAATGAAATGTGAGACAAGATGTGTGATCTGTGTATTTGTTTGTTTTCCTATACTCTATATAGAATAGGGTATATAATTATAGGGTATAGGATATATAGAAAGAGTGTATTATCTACAAATTTTAAATCGTGGGTACAGATGTATCCTTAACATATTGAAACGACTGCCATTATTGGTATCAAACCAATAACGATTCATACAAGCTAAATCTTCGAATCGATAATTAGGCCAAAGAAAGAGCTTTAATTTCATTAATTGATTTTTCTCTCTATCAAGATGGTTATTGGCATGTAAAGCTTGGCTGCGATTTTTTACGTTCTTTCTGTTCCAAAATACGGGATTTCTATCTCTATAATTTCTATTCTTTGAATTGAAACAAATTAGAATTCGCAATTTTCTACGACACCTAAATGATAAAATATTTTCAGGAACAAGTAAATCAAAATCATTTTTGTCTCTATTTTCGGCTATTCTCTGACGTGCTGAAATAGTTTCATCAAAATGATTGTTAGAAAGATATCCCTGCTCTTGGTATTTTTGATTCGTTTGGTACTTACTTTTATGAACCAACGAAATACCTATGGTTTGATACATAATAAATTGTCCATCTGTTTTTCCAGACAGACGAATGGGTTCTAAAATCAATACTCCCTTCTTCATCAATTCTGAAAGAGTTAAATTCTTCTGAATCAGCATTATATCCAAATGTATTTGTTTCTTTTGAATCGAGGATATAGTAATTTTTCTTGGATCGATCAGTCTAAGCAGGAGACAATATACCCTTATATTATTGATCATTCTTTGATTCAAAGTCTCATCCCATCTCAATTGAAAAAGCAAATAACGTTTCAGGAAGAAATCTAGTCCTGCTTCCGTGTTTCTTTTGTATTGTTTTTTCTTTTTCTCGTCTGATATTGCACAATTTTCTTCCATATTTTTTTGTTGTGATAGAACGGATCTCCGATCTTCTCGATTTGTGGGTTCTTTTTCTTCTTGATTTCGATGCTTTTTATTCAATGCTATAAAAAAACTTCCTTTTTCCTTTATTTTTTTATTATTTAAATTTAAAAGAAGTAATTTGCTTGGTATAAACCAAGGTTTCATTTTATATGTCTTATAAAGTAAGACAAATTCTGGGAAGAACCAAAGTTCCAGATTCGATGTGGAATGCTTTAGCATTTTTTCATTCATTCCCATCCAATCAAAAAATCTTTTGTAGAAATTTGGTGGATTGATTTCTGGAATCATAAGATAAAAAAGATCTTTTTTAGAAATTATTTGAGTATTTTTATTCCTATTGGTATCGATTCTGATCCAGGCCTCAATATCGACTTTTTGCCTAAGATAAAAATGGAAAATTTTCCAATCAAAAAATTTTCTATCGGTTGGGTTTGCCATATATAGAATATCGACCCTTCCTAGATCATTTTTAATGGGGATGTTCCTCAGTATATCAAAAAAGGTTTCTTTAGGCGTGTTATAAGAAATTTCTTGGTTCTTATTTCCTTGAAAGAGAGGTCTATAAAAAAAGCATTCCGTTTTATTTTCATAATTTAGAAATTTATATGATAAAAGATCATATATATAGTATTTTAGAAAATTATCTTTTTTATTAGATAATGAATGTACTTCAAATTGTTTTTTGGAATCAATTAATTGGTCTTTTTCATATGAACGCCATTTTCTTAAATTTTCCTTTTTAGCTATACGACGCGGATGAATTGTATTTCTCCATTTTTCTGGTATTAATCTAGACCATCTGGTCTGAGATAAATGGTATTGATAATGTCCTCTTAACCATTTTTTCCATTGATTCGTTTCATAATTCGAAAGTTTCTTATCTGTTAATTTTGAATGAACCCTTCCTCGTGTTTCAAAAAAATCCTTTATTTTAGGCTTAAGAAAAGGGGGGATTCCTTGATATTGTTGAATAACAGATTTTAACGAGTTACTAACTTGAATTTGTGATAATTTGTAAAATACATATGCTTGTGACACGTATGATAATTCATAAAAAATTGCTTTAATATTACTATCATCAAGCGGCTTTTTTAGAGTCGAAAGAAACGGAATTGGAGTTTTCTTTTTCTTATTAATTATTTCTTCTTTTCTTTCATTATTGAAAATGGATGATTTGTCAATAATTTTTTTTGTTAATTCAAGAAAAAGTTTTGTATTTCTTCTGGGAATATTAATGATATATAAAAATATATCTGTGTATATTTTTTCAATGAAAAATTTCAAAAAAAATCGCAATTTATAGATTAATCGAGCATTTCTTCTTTTTAATATTTGCCATTTTTTGAATCTTTTAACATTATAACTTGTTTTGTTAAGACTAAGATTAATTCTTGGAGTTACTTTTTTTTTCTCTTTTGTGATTCTTTTTATTTGATTTTGAATTGTATTTGTTCTATCGGTCAGATCCTTCATTTTTTTTTCTGGAAATGAAGAATTTGCCCAACTCGGAGATTCAATTTGACTAAACGATTCGTGAATTATTTTATTACTTAT